GGCCATGCGAAAAACGATAATAGATCTCGTCGTTAATAATATTATTTGAAATGTTTATCATTATTAGGAGGTGCTTCTATGATAACGAAGAAAGGAGGGAACCCAAATACAGAAACATACGCTTTAAGTCAACATATATACATCTCTGCTCATAAAGCACGAAGAGTCGTGGATCAGATTCGTGGACGTTCTTACAAAGAAACACTTCAAATACTGGAACTCATGCCTTATCGAGCGTGTGATCCCATTTTTAAATTGGTTTATTCTGCAGCAAATGCTAGTCAAAATATGGGTTTCAACAAAGCAGCTTTAGTCATTAGTAAAGCAGAAGTCAACGAAGGCACTACCGTGAAAAAATTAAAACATCAGGCTCGAGGACGTAGTTCTCCGATCAAAAGAACCCTTTGCCATATAACTATAGTATTGAAAGAGGAATCCTTAAATGAAGAATATATCATATGGTTAAAATAAAAAAATGGGCGAACAACGGGAATTGAACCCGCGCATGGTGGATTCACAATCCACTGCCTTGATCCACTTGGCTATATCCGCCCCCTCTTTATTTGAAATAGAATCATCATTTCATTAATCATAAATAAAAATATAAAGGAGCAAATAATCATCAAAATAAAATATAGATCTTATATTCTTATATAAACTTATATAAAGTATAAAAAAGTATAAAGAAGTATAACTGATATAACGTAATCAGTATGTTGTGAATATAGATTTAGTATGGGACAAAAAATAAATCCACTCGGTTTTAGACTTGATACTAACCATGATCATCATTCTGTTTGGTTCGCACAACCAAAAAATTATTCTGAAGGGTTACAAGAAGATAAAAAGATACGAGATTCTATCAAGTCTGTAGAAAAAAAGAGGACCCTATCTTCTTTTGGTATTGATAGAATTGCACACATAAAGATTCAAAAAAGAATTGATCTAATTCAGGTCAACATCTATATGGGATTCCCAAAGTTATTAGTGAAAGAAGGTAATAGACTGCGAGGAATCGACGATTTAGAAATGAACGTACAAAAAGAGTTGACTTGTGTGAACCGAAAACTCAATATTTCTATTATAAGAATAGCCAAACCTTATCGAGAACCTAATATTCTTGCAGAATTTATAGCTGAACAATTAAAGAATAGAGTATCATTTCGAAAGGCCATGAAAAAAGCTATTGAATTAACTGAACAAGCAGATACTAAAGGAATTCAAATACAAATTTCAGGACGTCTGGACGGAAAAGAAATTGCACGTGTCGAATGGATCAGAGAAGGTAAGGTTCCCCTACAAACCATTCGAGCTCAAATTAATTATTGCTCCTATCCAATTCGAACTATCTATGGACTATTAGGCATAAAAATTTGGATATTTACAGAGGAGGAATGATATTTTCTGTCTTTTATCTCTCTTTTTTATCTTTATATTTTATCTTTATATATATATATACTATAACTATAACAACAGGAATAAAAAAATAAAAAAATATAAAAAATATACTATTATACTATCACTATCTTCATAATAGTCGTTTCTTTTATGCTCAATGAAAAGAAAATGATCAATTCACAATTGAAATTTGGATAGGGTTAAATAAAAATTTAATGGACCATTTATTTGATAGAATGGCTGCTATGCTTAGTGTGTGACGCGTTTCTTTTATTAAGTAAGGATTATTGAAAAAAGAACAGACAAAGATCGCAAAGAAAATATGAACTAATAAAAATAAATAATAACCAACCCATCGCCTTATACTATCTATATATGGATCAAAAAAAAACAGTCAAGATATGATAATTTTATACAGTCATATCATTGTAGCAACTGATTCAATATTTTGCATAAACAAAAAAACTGAAATTAAAGAAAAAGTAAAAAAAAAATAGATTATAGAAATTGAGAGAAAGAAAAAAGAATATGGATCAACGATATATGATTCTAATATGTAAGGTCTATGAGTTATCGCATGACATATTAAAGTATAATTGCATGAATACTGATTCTTCATATTCTACTGATTATTCATAAGAATATATATATAAATAACAAATAACATAATTTTTTAGATAGATTCCATTCATTGAACAAACCAATCAAAAGCTTCGAGTCAATAAAGACTGATAAGATTGACTAAAAATTTCATTAGAAGCTCCGTTGTAGAATTCAGACCTAATCATTTTGATTTAAAATCGAGAACGATGAGAATGACGGAACCTGTGAATACAGAAAATGTTTTTGAAAACGAATGATTCATTGGGCAGGATGACGGAAAAAACTAAGACTCATTTATTTTGCAAAATTGTGTAAAAACTCTACGAATGAAATATAAAAAGAACATTCGTCCGCGAAAAATTAAAGTATGAGGATCAAAACACGGTAAAAAAATGAGTTGTAACGTTTTTATCAATTTATTTAGAATCATTTTTAATTATCTTTTTATTTTTGTTAATACATATATGTTTTGTTTATAATTGAATTATTGATTATTCAAACACTCTATTTAGATTGGATAAAATCTAAATAATCTCGATTCAATATTTATTTCAATATTGAAATGTGTATCTTCAATTTTATTTTTATTCGTGAGGAGCTGGATGAGAAAAAATTCTCATGTCCAGTTCTGTAGTAGAGATGGAATTGGGATAAAACCATCGACTATTACCCCCAAAAAACTAGATTCCGTAAACAACATAGAGGAAGAATGAAAGGTGTAGCTTATCGAGGCAATCGTATTTGTTTTGATCAATTTGCTCTTCAGGCACTGGAACCCGCTTGGATCACATCTAGACAAATAGAAGCAGGACGACGAGCAATGGCACGAAATACGCGTAGGGGTGGAAAAGTATGGGTACGTATGTTTCCAGACAAACCAGTTACATTAAAACCTACGGAAACGCGCATGGGTTCGGGGAAAGGATCTCCCCAATATTGGGTAGCTGTTATTAAACCAGGTCGAATACTTTATGAAACGGGCGGAGTAACAAAAAACATAGCCAGAAAAGCTATTTTAATAGCGGCGTCAAAAATGCCTATACGAACTCAATTCATAATTTCAACAGATAAAAAAAAAGATGAATCAAAGAGTTCTTTGGTATGAAAAATACGAATCAAAAATATTTTTTCTGTACAAAGTTCTATATTCTTTTTTTCTTCAACCTTTCTTTCGGATTTTCTTTGCACTGAAAAAAGGTATTCATAAAAAATGATTCAGCCTAAGACCCATTTGAATGTAGCAGACAATAGCGGGGCTCGAAAATTGATGTGTATTCGCATCATAGGAAGTAATCGACAATATGCTCATATTGGTGACATTATTGTTGCTGTGATCAAAGAAGCAGTCCCCCATATGCCCCTAGAAAGATCAGAAATAGTCAAAGCGGTGATAGTCCGTACTTGTAAAGAACTACAACGTGAAAACGGTATGAAAATACGATCTGATGAGAATGCGGCAGTTGTCATTGATCAAGAAGGAAATCCAAAAGGAACTCGAATTTTTGGTGCAATTGCCCGGGAATTGAGACAGTTCAATTTTACTAAAATAGTTTCATTAGCTCCCGAAGTATTATAATTTTAAAATATTTGAATGAAATAAAAGATAATATGTTTCACGAATATAACCTAATTTTTTAAGGATTCATAAATCAAAAAACAAAAAAAAAACATGTTGATGATATAATCACCGGGGGTACCAATCAATTTTTTCATCATGGTGAGGGACACTCTTGCTGCTATAATCACCTCGATACGAAATGCTGAGATGAATAAAAAAGGAACAGTTCGAATTGAATCTAATAGCATTACCAAAAACATTGCTAAAATACTTTTACGAGAAGGTTTTATCGAAAACGTGAGAAAACATCGGGAAAGCAACAACTTTTTGGTTTTAACCTTGCAACATAGAAAGAATAGAAAAAAAAAATATTCACATAGAAGAATCATTATTAACAATTTAAAACAGATCAGCCTTCCTGGTCTACGAATCTATTCTAACTATCAACAAATTCCTAGAATTTTAGGCGGGATAGGGATTGTAATTCTTTCTACTTCTCGAGGTATAATGACAGACCGAGAAGCTAGATTAGAAGAAATCGGTGGAGAAATTTTGTGTTATATATGGTAAAATTTTATTATATAATTATATATTATTTTAAAATTCATTCCGGAATCCGTTCTTTTTTTTTGAAAAAAAAAAAAAGTGAAGCAAGTTTCATTCTAACCATTACTTTACCATTACTTTTATATTTATGAGTATACAATTCAATTTGAGGTTCACAATTTCAAGAAACTTATTTTCTTACAGCCAAAAGTAGATTCGCAGATAAGTTAAGGAATAAAAAATATGAAAAAAAAGGCCTCTGTTCGTAAAATTTGTGAAAAATGTCGACTGATATGTAGGCGGGGACGAATTATAGTCATTTGTTCCAACCTGCGACATAAACAAAGACAATAAAAAAAATTTATTGATTCCAAAGAAAGCTCGCTAAAAAAAAACCAAGATACAAATCATAATTGAAAGGATATTTTTTTTTGAGATGAAATGGATATTACCATATTTTTTGCAAACTTATATAACTCATATATTAAATATGAATATTAAAATATATTAAATTAAATATGAATATTAAAAGAATACTATATGATGGAAAAACCTATACCAAGAATTGGTCCACGTAGTAAAAGTAAACGTATTTTACGTAATAAAAAGAGTGCTAGAATACCAAAGGGAATCATTCATGTTCAAGCAAGTTTCAACAATACCATTGTAACTGTTACAGATATACGAGGTCAAGTAGTTTCTTGGTCCTCTGCCGGTACTTGTTTTAAGGGTGCAAGAAAAGGAACACCCTTTGCTGCTCAAACCGCAACAGAAAAAGCTATTCGTACAGTAGTAGATCAGGGTATGCAACGAGCAGAAGTCATGATAAAGGGTCCAGGACTTGGAAGAGATGCATCATTACGATCTATTCGTAGAAGTGGGGTTCTATTAAGTTTCGTACGAGATGTAACCCCTATGCCACATAATGGCTGTCGACCTCCTAAAAAAAGACGTTTATAAAATCGAACAGATTGAAAGATAAATAAATGCAATGATCTAATCAAAGAATATTACTTACTATGGTTTATGGTTCAAGAGAAAGTAAAAATTGCTACTCAGACATTAAAGTGGAAATGTGTTGAATCAAGAGTAGATAATAAGCGTTTTCATTATGGACGTTTTATTCTTTCTCCACTTATGAAAGGTCAAGCTGAGACTATAGGCATTGCTATGCGAAGATCTTTGCTTGGAGAAATAGAAGGAACATGTATAACACGTGCAAAATCTGATAAAATACCACATGAATATTCTACCATAGTAGGTATTCAAGAATCCGTACATGAAATTTTAATGAATTTGAAAGAAATTGTATTAAGAAGTAATCTGTATGGAACCTGTGACGCATCCATTTGTGTCAAAGGTCCCAGATATGTAACTGCTCAAGACATTATTTCACCACCTTCTGTGGAAATCATCGATAATACACAATATATTGCTAGTTTGACAGAAAATATTTATTTTTGTATTAGATTACAAATTCAGAGGAATCGAGGATATCGTATACAAACGCCAAAAAACTTTCAAGACGGAAATTTTCCTATAGAAGCAATATTCATGCCTGTTCAAAATGCAAATCATAGCATTCATAACTATGGGTATGGGAATGAAAAACTAGAGATACTTTTTCTCGAAATATGGACAAACGGAAGTTTAACTCCGAAAGAAGCCCTTAATGAAGCCTCTCGGAATTTCATTGATTTATTAATTCCTTTTCTACATGTGAAGAAAGAAAACTTACATCTCGAGGAAAATCAACACAAGTTATCCCTTTTTACTCTTCATGATAGACTGAAAAAACTAAGGAAAAAGAAAGAAAAAGTAGCATTGAAATCTATTTTTATTGATCAATCAGAATTGTCTCCTAGGATCTATAATTGTCTAAAAAGTTCAAAAATACAGACAATATTGAACTTATTGAATAAGGATATAGAAGATATTATGAAAATCAAGCATTTTCACATGGAAGATGTAAAAGAGATATGGGGCATTCTAGAAATGCATTTTAAAATGGATTTACCGAAGTTTTCATCAATTGATTGAATTTTTTTTTCATATTTTTCGGGTTTTGAATAAATATGAAAAAGAATCTTTCTATTTGGAATCAATCTACAAAATGATTATTAAACAAAAGCATGTATCTAGGATAATTTAAATTATCCTAGATACATTTATTTTTTATTATTTATTATTTTTATTTTATTTCATTCGACGAATCCATTTTTTTTTTAAAAAATACCTAAAGTTAGGGATTTTTCAATAGGTAATGTGGCTCCAATACCCAACCAAAGGGTAATTACTGTACCAATTAAAAATACGGTTGTTGCTACTGGACGTCGATATGGATTTTGGAATTGATTAACATTCTCTAAAAAAGGTACTGTGAATAATCCCACAGGTACTGAAACCATTAAGAGAACACCCAAAAATTTATTGGGTACTGTACGAAGTATTTGAAATACGGGAAAAAAATACCATTCTGGTAATATTTCCAAAGGAGTTGAAAATGGATCTGCTGGTTCACCTATCATGGATGGTTCTAGAACTGCTAATCCTACATTACAGGAAATTGTTCCTAGAATGACTACTGGAAAAATATATAAAAGATCATTAGGCCACGCGGGTTCTCCGTAATAATTATGTCCCATCCCTTTAGCCAATTTGGATCTTAATACAGGATCATTCAAGTCGGGTTTTTTTGTTATTAGGATAGGTTAATTTTTTTTTATAGATCCATCCCCCCCGATGGAACCGGACATGACAATTTTTCATCATCCGGCTCGAGCAAGAATTAAAAGAACATAAAAGGAACCATAGTCTAACATCTAACAAAATAGATTCAATTAATGTAATATAGATTTCATAGTCCTATAAAATGGTTCTATAAAAGTTTGACCGGATTATCCTTTTTTTCCAGAGTTACAAAAAAATATGGAATTAAGTTCTTACAGATAAATACTCAATACCCCAATGGGCTTACCAAAATGAATCACATGATCAAGCGCTTTCTGGGTCGTCTCAAACCTTGCATGATTTTTATCCTCAAAATTTGGAATTTTACATACAAAGGATTTACTTGTTACTAATAGTATATCTCGTTGAGCCCCTTTTCTTCTTTTCCTTAGATACCTTGTATCACTCCGATCATTTAATAGATCGAGTCAATGCAGAAGAAATGAATGCATTTCCATACGATACTAAAGTGAATATATAACATTATCTGTAGATTATGTCACCACATCACTGATTGTACTAGATCTTACGAAGCCTTTTCATACACAACATGATGTTTCAGGTCTGCTCATAGAAAATATTCTCTTCAAGCGAACCGGTCTCGGGCTTTTCGCGGTGGGTGAAAAAGAACACGTTTTTTTAAATGAAAATGTGGCAGAAATAGAAAATAAAATGTCTGCACGGCCAAATCAATAGTTCAAGTCACACACTCCCATAATCCATTTTCTCTGAAGAGATTAATATTCCACAATCGCATGTAAAATAAACTACTTATTGTGGAGTTGAAGGGATCTATTCAAAACAAAAATTTTCTTTTACATCAAGACTTTATTTAGCAATGAAAACTTATGGTTCCTCCCTCAAGTGTATGAATTAGATTCAAATTTATAAAGGACCAGAAATACCTTGTTTGCGTATCATTGAAAAGTGCATTAACATAAATACAGCTGTAAGAAGAGGCAATACAAAAGTGTGTAAACTATAAAAACGAGTCAAAGTGGATTGTCCCACACTAGCACTTCCGCGTAAGAACTCTACTAAAGGGGATCCTATTACAGGAATAGATTCAGGTACACCTGTTACAATTTTTACTGCCCAATAACCAATTTGATCCCAAGGTAAAGAATAACCAGTTACACCAAAAGATGCAGTCAATACAGCCAGAACCACACCAGTAAACCAAGTTAATTCGCGAGGTTTTTTAAATCCACCGGTAAGATACACACGGAATACGTGCAGGATCATCATTAAAACCATCATACTTGCCGACCATCGATGAACGGATCGTATTAACCAACCAAACTTAGCTTCAGTCATTATATATTGAACAGAAGAAAAAGCCTCTGTAACGGTAGGACGATAGTAAAAAGTCATAGCAAAACCTGTAGCTACTTGTAGTAAAAAACAAGTAAGCGTAATTCCTCCTAGACAATAAAATATGTTGACATGAGGAGGAACGTATTTACTAGTAATATCATCTGCAATCGCCTGAATTTCAAGACGTTCTTCGAACCACTCATAGATTTTATTGAGATAGGAAACTCCGTCTCTTAGAACTGTATATGAGAATTTCATCTCGTACAGCTCAAGCATAAAAACCTAAAAATACTAATTGAAATGTATCCTATGATAAAAATAAAAAAAAAAGGATCTCATGAGAATCAGGAAAAAGCATCCACTTCTTTCTTCTTTGTGGTAATAATGCCAAAAAATCAAGTGGGCTCGTTCGTATGTGTTGTTTATCATTACAAGCTTATTGAATTTTCTCTATTCCCTATTTTTTTTTTTATTTTTTATAAAAATTCGGTTTTACATTAAATAATACTAATCTTAACCTTATATGAAGGAATTTATATTGTTAAGACCCTATCAATCGATTGAAACCTTAGATTCATACTACAACCACCATGATGATCTCCATATCCAAGCCAAGCAGACCAAACAAGGATTCCATGAGCAAGAACCATTGGCTCATCACTTATTCAAAGAATAATGATTTTTATTTTGGTAAATTTGGTAAATAAGCATTATATATGAATTGAAAGAAGACAAATCCTTCCATATCTAGAAACCTTTTTTTTTTCAAAATTCTTTTTTTGGAGTCCGTCTGCTGATAGTTATAATAATAAGTATGAATCATAGTTCAAATATTTGTTTTATGGACCTATTCTATTTCCTATTACGTGTTTCAGATAATACTAGAATCAATATCTGACGTAGGTAGAACTTTTGATAGAAGAAAAATATGACAGAACTATTCTCTGATATATAGGATTCATTATAACAAATCACACACTCATATTCCGGAAATACAGAAATAAAGAAATTCCGCGGTCAAACTACCAAAATAGAATGGACAAATTTCAATACCTAACCAATTCACATTGTTTTGATAAAGTAATACTTCGCAATTATTATGGATATATATATAGATATCTAATTCATTGAAATTCCATCCAGTAAAACGGAAGAATTATAAATTTCCAAAATAATAGATAGAAATATCGCAAATAGAGCCATTGCAACACCCATCAAAGGAGTCGTTCCCCATCTAGGAGCTACCTTACCATATTCTGAATTTAATGGTTTTAATAAATCTCCGATGTAAGTTCGTCTTGGACCAGATGAGCGATCTTCAACGTTTTTTGTAGCCATCCATCCTCCTTGTTTGTGTCTTATTCATTGCATGTTGACTTTGTATCCCATTCAGTCGTAAAATAAAAAAAGGATCGTATCATATTGTCTAAATTATACAATGCAAACAGCTACCCTAGTTGCCATCTTTATATCTGGTTTACTTGTCAGTTTTACTGGGTATGCTTTTTATATCGCTTTTGGGCAGCCCTCTCAAAATCTCATAGATCCATTCGAAGAACACGGGGACTAATTGAAGTAAAGAGCCTCCGCAGGGGGCTCGTTACTTCAATTCCTTCTGAATGTCATCTTTTTTTAATTAGTTTAGTTGGAACTTTAGGCGGTTCCCGAAAAAATATAGCGAAAAAAATGATTCCTAGAGTTGAGACTAAAAGGAATGTGTAAACCAATGCTTCCATAGTTCGATCATAGTTAAAAATTATATCTTTCATATCTGTTTATGATCCTCTTTCGGATAACTAACAAGCAGTCATCCCATAAGAAAGGCAGTGCAAATAAAAAGAGTTCTCTCGTAGACTTCGACTTTCCACACTCCCAAACAAAAGAAGCGAAAGATTCTCAAGTCATGTTGTATCAGACTACTCGTCTTGTAGTTGGATCTCCAATTTTTTGGAAGGTTCCAAATTCCACTTGAGCATCCAAATCGGGGTCAATACCAGCGAAAACATCTCTGAACAAGGTTCTAGCACCATGCCAAATGTGTCCGAAGAAGAACAGCAGAGCAAACGAAGCATGTCCAAAAGTGAACCAACCTCTTGGGCTACTACGAAAAACACCATCGGATTTTAAAGTTGCACGATCTAATTCAAAAATTTCACCCAATTGAGCACGTCTAGCATATTTTCGCACAATAGTAGGATCACTATAACTGACTCCATTGAGTTCACCTCCATAGAAGTCAACAGTTACACCGACTTGTTCGACACTATATTTTGATTCTGCCCTTCTAAAAGGAACATCGGCTCTAACTATTCCGTCCCCATCTACCAAAACGACTGGAAATGTTTCAAAAAATGTAGGCATACGGCGTACAAAAAGTTCACAACCTTCTTTATCTCGAAAGATCGGGTGTCCTAACCATCCAACAGCTATTCCGTCCCCGCTGTCCATTGACCCCACTCTGAATAATCCCCCTTTTGCCGGATTATTGCCGATATAATCATAAAAGGCTAATTTTTCAGGAATCATAGACCAAGCTTCCGATAAACTTTTATTTTCGGCTAACCCAGTACCAACTATTCGATATATTTCTTGCTGGAAGTATCCCTGATCCCATTGATAACGAGTGGGTCCAAACAATTCGATTGGAGTCGTTGCTGAACCATACCACATAGTTCCAGAAACAACAAAAGCTGAAAAAAATACAGCAGCTATGCTACTGGACAGGACAGTTTCAATATTGCCCATACGTAATCCTTTGTACAGACGTTGGGGCGGACGGACACTAAGATGGAATAGACCCGCTAATATGCCCAATGCCCCTGCTGCAATATGATGCGAGGCTATTCCCCCTGGAACAAAAGGATCAAAACCCTCCACACCCCACGATGGATTTACAGGTTGTATTTTTCCCGTTAGTCCATAAGGGTCAGAAACCCATATTCCCGGACCATACAAGCCGGTTACATGAAATGCACCAAAACTAAAGCAAGCCAACCCTGATAGAAATAAATGAATTCCAAAGATCTTGGGCAAATCCAAAGAAGGTTTTCCTGTCCGTTCATCACAAAATATTTCTAGATCCCAATATACCCAATGCCAGATAGCTGCCAAAAAGCAAAAACCCGAAAAGACTATATGTGCCCCGGCCACGCCTTCATAACTCCAAAGACCTGGATTTGTGATAGTCTCTCCTGTGATACTCCAACCAGACCATGAATTGGTAATTCCTAAACGAGTCATGAAGGGTATAACAAACAAACCTTGTCTCCACATTGGATCAAGAACGGGGTCTGAGGGATCAAAAACTGCTAATTCATAGAGAGCCATCGAACCAGCCCAACCAGCTACCAGAGCTGTATGCATGATATGGACAGAAAGCAACCGACCGGGATCATTCAATACGACGGTATGAACACGATACCAAGGTAAACCCATGGAAAAACCTCTTTTTTATCAAATATCAAATATCAAAGATATTCTTATAACATAATTTTATTGCAGCATTGAAAAAAAGAAACAACATATTGTATGGATTGTATGGACCTCGTCACCCTTTCATCAGTAGATGGCTTATCTCATAGCAATGGTTATTGTTTTAGTTCACTTATTGGTATTCTATGTATAGTCCGAAATAAAAATTATTTTATTAGGAAATTAGGAATAAGTAGAAGCAGATTTATTTTATACCCAAAAAGTATCCATATGCAATGGTGGGGTTTATATTTATATTATTATTATAATATAAATATATAATAATAATATAAAAATAAATATATAATAATAATATAAAAAATAATAATATAAAAAATAATAATAATATAAAATATATAATATATATAAAAAAATTAAAATAAAATAATAAATTGATATATATTTTATATGTGCGATTAGAATAATTCGTTAATTCATAATAATTCATTTATTATTATTTTTTGATTTTGATTCATCATTTTTTTTTTCTTTTTTTTTTTATAATTTCTCTATATGGATAAATCGAGTACAGATGCGTAGGGTACAATTGGAGAAATACAACCATTTTTACGTTTCCATATCAAAGTTTATTAATATTCATTCTTTCTTTCATTTCATGCCTATTGGTGTTCCAAGAGTCCCTTTTCGAATTCCTGGAGAGGAATATTCAACTTGGGTTGACATATAGTGTGGCTTGTGAGATATCTTGGGCTATATGGTATTTCCCCGTTTTCTCACCCGATTGAGATATTTTATTCTGTCACCCCTAAGAATATTAAAGCAAATTTGGAACGTGTGATGATGTACAATTATTCGTCAATACTTTATTTTGGGAAGTATTCACAATAAATATAAAGCACAAAAATTTTATGGTTTTTTGGTTTGACCAATCAAATAATGAAGTATCCAGGCTCCGTTTAAAAAAACCCAATTAGAAATATCTATTTTTGGGACTACTATAACATATCAAAATTGATTCCTATTTTTATAAAAATAGGTTCACAATTCTTATTGAATTATACGTTCAATTTTAAGATACATCAAAAATTTGGCAGATATGATGAAAGGAATTGTGAAAAAAAAACGGAAGGCATAGCAATAATATTAGGATTAGGAGGATTTATGTTGTCCTTTTTATTACCCTATATTGCAAATAGAAATCGGGGTTTTACCCGGAGTAGAGCATAAACCTAAATGATGAATAGAACAAGCCCATTCAGGAACAAGAAAATGACATCGTGATTTGAATCGGTGAAAAAATACATCAATGAAAAGTGAGTTTGGTAAGTTTAGCGAATTATTTTTCATTTTATTTTATTATATTTTTATTTTATATTAAATTTTATATTAAATTTATTTTATATATTTTATATTAAAAATAATAAATAATATAAAATAAAAATATATAAATAAAAAATATAAATTAAATAAAAAATATAAATAAAAAATAATGAAAAAAGCAAAAATATTTCAAAAAAAAACAAAAAAGTTCCTTGGAATCTAAAAATTGATTTTTTTTCCATTTTTTGAACCGTATGCATAAAAAGGTGCATGTACGGTTCCTAAGGCAACCCATTTAATAATGGACCTAATCAACCGACTTTATCGAGAAAGATTACTATTTTTAGGTCAAGGGGTAGATAGTGAGATCGCGAATCAACTTATTAGTCTGATGGTATATCTCAGTATAGAGAATGATACCAAAGATTTTTATTTTTTTATAAACTCTCCTGGGGGGTGGGTCATCCCCGGAATTGCTATTTATGACACTATGCAATTTGTTCGACCAGATGTACAGACTATATGTATGGGCTTAGCCGCCTCGATGGGATCTTTTATCCTGGTCGGAGGATCAATTACCAAACGTCTAGCATTCCCGCACGCTTGGCGCCAATGATTTTTTGAATATAAAAAAAAAAAAGACTATGCCTTCGCCATAGATAATATATGAGTAATAATAGCATGGCATTTTTCATTTGATATGAAAAATATATTTTTTAGTCTTTTATTCATTTTTTAAAACATTAGATTCTGTATCGAGAGAGTCGTATGAGAGAAATGAAAGGATATTTACGGTTCTTCTATCAGAAGTCTTCAGTGTCACACACTTTTTACACCAGAGGTCTTATAAGCTTTTTATGTATTATAGTTATGAAAAAGCACTAAGAAAATATTTTATTTTTTTACTTGATTTTATTTTGAATTCACTCAAATAAAAAAACTTTGGGATTGCTTATTCACAGAGATAAAAAAAGATGAAAGCAACGGAATCATCATAGTATTTCTTACTGAGAAAAAGAAATGAAGGGTGATAATTGGAAAATTTACCTATTTTATTTGAATCTGATACTCTTTCTTTATATTATTAAAATGGAAGTCAGAAATCAAAATAAAAAAGTAAATTTCATTGTAGAGCCGTATGCACAATGTGCAAAAAAAAATGCCTGTACGGTTGATGATGAAAAAAACATTATTTCTTTTTTTTTACATCATGATAAGAGAAAAAATTTATTTTTTTTTATGTTTTTCATATCAGGGTAATGATCCATCAACCTGCTAGTTCTTATTTTGAGGCACAAACAGTAGAATTTATCCTGGAAGCGGAAGAACTACTGAAACTGCGCGAAACCTTGACACAGGTTTATGTACAAAGAACGGGGAAAGCGTTATGGGTTGTATCTGAAGATATGGAAAGGGATGTTTTTATGTCAGCAACAGAAGCCCAAGCTCATGGAATTGTTGATCTAGTAGCAGTTGAATGAAAAAATAGCAGGGTATTTACACAAACACCATGAGTCTTTGTATTTCTATCTATATCATTTTCAATTCGATTGATTATTCATTTTATAATTCATAATCATGCGGTTAAGATCGATCTAAACCAACTCATTATGGATATGATTCCGCATGCCAACTATTAAACAACTTATTAGAAACACAAGACAGCCAATTAGAAATGTAACGAAATCCCCTGCTCTTGTGGAATGCCCTCAGCGTCGAGGAACATGTACGAAGGTGTATGTGCGACTCGTTCAGATCACAGAGTCTGGAAAAATAGAAACGGATTTTCCAGTCTAAATGATCAGTACTACCAGTGAATCGGATTTCACTCCATTCACTATCTCTACAAACGAAAAAGGAATCCATTCCCTTGTATGAAATTTATGTATTTTTTACGTTGGTGCAAATAAATCCATTCAATTGAAGAATCCATTTTTCTCCCATTGGTAGCAAATTGAATTCCATTAAGCGGGGGAAACTATTAATAGTATAGTCAAGTAAATGAAAGTCTATCACACGTGCAAGAACGGACTAACAGGGTCAGCTACCTAGTACTAGTTAACCTTCATAATCCAATACCGTCACTCGTATATGATAAGGTAGATCTCGTTGTGAAAGATCTATTACTACTGGATAATTCCATAGGTCGAGCCAAAGCATGTGAACTGTACAAGTGACCTATATGCCCTAAAATCAGGGAAAAGGGCTCCGGTGTATAGAGAGGACCTCACCGTTTCATTTCAATAAGTCGCCATAGAAACGATGTAATCCACCATAATCCATTTTTTTGGGCACCAATATTCATAATTTATATTCTTATTCTTATATTTATATATAGTATCCTAGTATCTAGGTTAAAAATGCCTATCAAAAAAATATCGTGGTTGGGAAGGTTATTGTAGCAAAAACTGTTGGAATTTATATTTTATACATTGGAAAAATCTATTTTGTTATTAATAGACCGATAAGGGGTATAAAGAATAACTGAAAAAAGAAAAGAAACTCAAATTATTAGTTATTCATCAAAGTTTCATTTAGTCAATGACCAGAATTAGACGAGGATATATAGCTCGTAGACGGCGAAAAAAAATTCGTTTATTTACATCAAGTTTTCGAGGAGCTCATTCAAGACTTACTCGAACTTTTACTCAACAAAAAATAAGAGCTTTGGTTTCGTCTCATCGGGATAGAGATCGAAAAAAAAGAGACTTTCGTAGTTTGTGGATCGCTCGGATAAGCGCAGTAATTAGCGGGAATAGGGAATCCTCCTATTGCTATAGTCTATTCATACACGATCTGCACAATAGGAAATTGATTATTAATCGTAAAATATTGGCGCAAATTGCAATATCAAATAGAAATTGTCTTTCTATGATTTTCAATGAGATCATAAATAGAAGGAGAGTGGAAAAAATACGCAGGAATCATTTACGGAATAATTTAAATTTTTTAGTTTCCAGAGAAAAAACTCCGATAAAACAGTAGATTTTTAGTATAATAAAATATATAAAAATATATACGATAAGGTTTTCAAAATGAACGAAAACGTTCAAAATCATTTCTATTTTTATCTGATTACAACATCCCAATACTATCGAATAATATTAATCCGCGTTTGAGTTTATACTATAATAGACTATACTCTATAGTACCACATAGTACCATCCAAAATTAAAATGAAGTCCTTTTTTATGATTCCACAAAAACCTATTTTTTTTATTGTTGTTTTATTGTTGTTATAGTATTAGATCTTTCAAATTGTTTCTCATTATTCAGAAAGGGTACCAAAGATAAAATACGAGCTTGTTTTATAGCAATAGTAATGAATCTTTGTTGTTTCAAGGTCAATCTATTTATTCGTCTAGAGAATATTTTGCCTTGTTCACTAATAAATCGACTAATTAAACTCATGTTTCTATAATCAATTTGATCTCCTGATTGGATCGGAATCAACAACCGCCTATGAAAAGATCGCGTGGATTTACGAAAAGGTCGTTTAGATTTATCCATAGTTTGTTTATTCCATCCCGAAAATCCTATTTGATTCGGTCAGATGAATGAAAATAATATATAATATATTATATATTGATAATATAATTATAATATAATGATATAATAATGATATAATATATTCATTCAATATGAAATAGGTTAGTAGATTATATATCTTTTTGTTTGTATAGAAAATGAGTTTTTATGTTATATCGATGTCATTTTTGTCCTGTTTTGACAACACAGGGTTATTTTTTATCTATTTCTATTTATTATTAACCTAACTATGAATCACTCGTATAAATATGAACAAACACTCTATAGTTATAGTTTTTTTATCACTTCTTTCTAAGCGACTAGATGGCGCATATCCTTTGAGTCATAGGAAACACCTGTGGATTCCTTATGAATAAAAACACCTTTTCAAACATTGGTAAGTACAGAAGTACATTAAAAAAAAAAATAACCGTGACTCGGGTTCGGCCACCTTTAACACCTTTAGCTTAGCCATGAACCCCCCCTTTTTGAATGATTGATTGACTCAACGATTCTATGTCAATAACTAAAATGAAAAAAAAAAAGGGAATATCATCAACGCATCCGGGAAAAAACGATTGATCTCTATTAATAGACCCGCTAAAGATACAAACCATAGCATACTTAGTACCGGTGCAGTGGAAAGATAAGTTTTTAGATCTCGCATTAAAAATTCTCCTTTTTAGTATTCTTCTTTTGAACATAATGGGAAGTCATCAGATATTCTGATAGAAAGACGCGGAATCTCTAATTTAATTAGAAATGTATAATGAAGAATCCAGTATCCAGTAGATCCATTTTTTTCTATTCAACAAAAACAATCCATTTATTCTTGAACATTCCCCACCAAGGATTCATTTTTTTTTACAGTGTTTCATATCTTTTTCATAATTTTTTTTTATTCTATGTTTTTTTCTATGTATATATGCAATGAGACCCAAAACGAAAAGAATAAGAGAGATGGTTCAATGTAAGAAAATTCTGTATAAAATAGAAAAAACAGGGAATCAATGATACAGACCCTGAAAGGGATGTAGCGCAGCTTGGTAGCGCATTTGTTTTGGGTAC